TTTTTGATTGAAAAAAATCAATACTGATTAGTTATGTATCCATTTTTTTTGTCTTATGTAATTATGGAAATAAACCAAATTTGAGATTCAAAACCAAGAATCAGTCAGGAATTCACAAGCCCATAGTTCAATAGTTAATGGTTCCAATTTATCTTGATTTTTTTTATATATAATTTTATATATAAAAAAAATGCAAGTATAAATTAAATATTAAATATAAACATAAGGGGGGGGGTAGATTTTCATCTATTTTGTATCGTTTTGGCGGCATGGCCGAGTGGTAAGGCGGGGGACTGCAAATCCCTTTTCCCCAGTTCAAATCCGGGTGTCGCCTGATCAACAAAAGAAAGATTAGAGTAGTGGAAGGGAATCGGTAAGTCTTGATAAACCTTCCACTGCTAACGTAGTGTCTACTAATTATGCTTTGAGTTAGTAATTAGATTGGATAGCCGGACGGGGAATCTAATTGGTTAGTAATTGGGTGGACGATACTTTGTATACAGACTCATGAGAGTCTCTGAATGCTCAAGCATTCAATCAATATTAGATTGTAGCTTTTTTTATATATATTTAAGGTGCAAAAATAAAGATTTTATTTTTGGTAACCCTAGGCTTTTTTATGATTGTTTCTAAAGAAACAATCAGGAGAGGTTAAGGGTTAGATCAAATGGGAAATCGAGGTATGTGATGGATAGCAATCTTATCTTGTCTTACTTCCATATTTAGAGGCCTTTTACTTATATTTGACTTATAAATAAAAAACAAAAAAAAGAAACACTAGGTTTGATTATCCTACATATTCGATTAATAACATTACCTTGACTCTTCTAAGAGTGTCACTTCTTGTTGTTATTTTTCTTGGACTTAATGTTTCCAGATTCTACGAGAAATCCTATAAGAACTTGTTGTAAGTGGATTTATTGGATTAGTTCATCAACAGTGTTGGTCCAGAACCGAACCCCCCCTTATTTTTTGACTCTGCACCATGGATTCCACTATTATGGGTGAGCAATAATGGAATAATTCCTTCATATTTATAGAGGTAGGGGACACAATTTACATGGATATAGTAAGTCTCGCTTGGGCTGCTTTAATGGTAGTCTTTACATTTTCCCTTTCACTCGTGGTATGGGGAAGAAGTGGACTCTAAGTCTAAGGATACTACGAAATTTCGTTAGCACTTTTTATTATCTAAAACGAATAATAATAATGAAATTAATATTATTCATCTTGGATTCCAGTGGAGTAATGTATTAGATAAATAATACCCCTCCAATCAAAATAAAAGAGATAGTTGACGGATTCCCATCCAATGTTCTTATTTAGATTAGAAACTAATAGGAATACAGATGATAAGAAATTTATTTCAACAAAATTCTTCCGAAACTTTCGCTTTCGATGAACCCGCTCCTATCTTACCAGAATTCTGTATAGACAATGAGGAACAACGGATCCTTTTTTTTTTCAAATTGATTGTAATCAATACCAATCAAATAGATGAAGCAAATAAATAGAATTGAAGTGCTATGCTATGTGCATTACATATATGTAATTAATATCTACATATATGATGGATGAAGATAAATATTTGATTTTAGATTGATCCATATTAGGTCTCTATCTTTATAGAGTACACCTTTATACATTAAATACATTAATTAAATAATAAAATAAATAGTATGGTAGAAAGAGTCATATATTTCTTTCTACCATACTATCGGATCTCATAGAATACTGCTGATCCCAGCCCCATCAGTTCATTTAAAACGCAAAATTGGAATCCTTTATTTTGATTTCATTTCTTCAATCATTGATAAGAACTACGAAGTCAAGTTTCATTCAAATTAATTATTTTGACTAACTGTTTTTACATATATAATAAGTAAAAAGGCAGTAGGAATTAGAATGAACAGTGCAGTAGCAATAAATGCAAGAATATTTACTTCCATAATCTCTTCGTTTTTTTTTACTTCGCAATAACTCGGGATTTAATCCCATAGAGCCCCATAGAGATGAGAAATCTTTCACCTGTAAATCCGGGATGAATTACATCTCGATGATATCAAATCGGCTCAATATCATGAATAACAATACAATATCGGGGCTGTCAAATGGATTCATTGTCGAGAATTGAATAGTATAACATAGGAAGATCCTTTATCCATACCGAATCAAAAATTTGATTTCTAATCCAATCTGAAATTCCTGTATTTTACATTTTTTCCCATTCTTTGCTATAACCTACTGCCTTTCGGGTACAACCATCTGATAAAGTATCATCTAACCGTGTTTCCACTTCCATTGGTTACAAACCCTCCAAAACCATCGAAGTTAAATGGAAATAAGGACGGAGTGAAGCTCGAAACTTCGTTTTTTTAATGCTCTAATTGTCTTGGAAGACAAAAGAAGTGTGATAAAGATGAGTCCCATTATAAAAGATATAATTATACTATTCCATCAAATGTACTTTCTTCAATGATATAAATTGTGTCAAATTAAAATTAGTAATTGAGATTACATAAGATGTCTCTCTCCCACCAATCAATACTAATGGAAATTCACCGATTGGTTTAATGAAAAAAAAAAATAAGGATCCGCGTTCGGGATAAAATTCTGTTCTTTGTCCCCCTTTTAATCTAATCTAGTCTAGAATCTAGTTCTAGAATTCTAGAAAATAAAAAGAAGAGATTCATTTATTATTTATGGGGTCCGACGGGACTGACGGGGCTCGAACCCGCAGCTTCCGCCTTGACAGGGCGGTGCTCTGACCAATTGAACTACAATCCCAAGCAAATTTAGGTGTATAGAATATCTATTCGTATGATCTCCGTTAATTACCCTGTTGTAAGCTGGACGCGGGTGATATATAGATATGATATCCTATGGTTTAGTAAGAGTGACATGAATTAATAGTAATTCTTTTTTTATTTATTTACTCGTTTCCTAAGACTTTATACTTACAGATCCTAATCTGAATCTAGATAATTAAGAAGATCCGAATTTTTGATAACATTTCTAACAAAAAAAATCCAAAATTAAAGTAGGGATATCTCAGAAAGTTTTATTTTTTCTTATGCTTCCGTAATTGTTCTTAATTCTTCTGTATCTGTATCAGGCATTTCTGGAAAAAACGTGTTACATAATTTCATCTTGGATTAGCAAATTATTGGGCCGAGCTGGATTTGAACCAGCGTAGACATATTGCCAACGAATTTACAGTCCGTCCCCATTAACCACTCGGGCATCGACCCCGGATAAATCAATTTGGACCTATTGATAATCCATGATCAACTTCCTTTCATAGTACCCTACCCCCAGGGGAATTCGAATCCCCGCTGCCTCCTTGAAAGAGAGATGTCCTGAACCACTAGACGATGGGGGCATGCTTGCCCGACCGCCACCATACCATGAACATAGTATGAACAGTTTTTTGAAATTGTCAATATAATGTAATGGTATGACTAGATCCGACGGATTTTTCCCTCTTCATAATTCTATAGAATTTTTGGATTTCCATTTCTTATTTAGACTTTATTTATTATTATTTTATATATTCAAATTAAAATTATATAAATGCATATAAATACATTCGAGTCGCCATTTAATATTAATTAATAATAATTACTATTAAATAATGAAAAATTTCTATATAATCAATAGTTTTCGGCCAGAATCAGAATAAAGGATTAAACTTCATTTAATTTCTTCCACTTTCCGTCATGGATTCATTGATTGTTAAGATGGAATATACCTATTTCTATCTTACGCTAAACCAAGAAATTACCAAACAAACGAGAAATCTGGAAAGAGGGGATCAATATGAAAAATAATTTTTTCCGATTCCGGGGACAAGTAGAATCTTTTCATCACACGAGTCGATGAAATATCATGGATCTATCCCGATGGTTATATGTATCAATCAAGCGAATTTACTTCTGATGGTAGTCAATTAAAAAGTAATTAGGCCCAGTCTTGAAACAATTCATTGCATTGCTATTTATCAAATGTAATATCAATAAACCCATTTTTTTACCCTATATATACTCACCAGTTAAATCAAAATTCTTGGGCCACTAGCAGCCGCTATGAGGCTATTGCATGTACTTATCCATATATAATATGTAATGTACATAGATATATCTTATCCACACGCATTCCGGAATTTAATCAAAGCGGCCCTTTTAACTCAGCGGTAGAGTAACGCCATGGTAAGGCGTAAGTCATCGGTTCAAATCCGATAAGGGGCTTTCAGTTGTTTTATAAAACTCAAGTCTTAGTATTCATATTTGAGCGGAGAATAGAGATATTATTTCTCTTTTTAGTAATTAGTAAGCAACTTTATATAATAAGTTATCATTCTAATGAATTATGTTATAGGTTATAGAATAGAGTTATAAAGTTTAACATTTGTTCATAATATTAGAATGATAATTTATAATGAGAATAATGATAAGTCATATCTTTCATTACCTTTCATTACCAAATATTCCTACTTTATATTATGTCAATCAAATCCATTCTAAAGATTAGAAATCACTAAAAGAAAAGTAAGTGGACCTGACCCATTGAATCATGACTATATCCACTATTCTGATATTCAAATTCAATAGAGATGCAATTGGAACAGCGGGTCTTTTTTATTTTCTTTCTTTGACTTCCGCAAGAATTTGCCGATATTTCCGATTAAAAATCTTTTTTATTGTTCTTAGATGTTTCGCAGGAATAAATTGCTATTCCGTGTTCCTACACAGATACACAGATAAAAATTTTCACAACATAAGAGACATCTCTCTTTGATTCCAGAACAAGATAAATTTCTATCTACATAATATTAGATTTATAGATCTACCAAATCGTGTCTTTATTTTATATTTTATATACTAAATAGTTCCATATTCCATATTGACGCATCCAATAGTTTTGTTCCGACAATGTGACGGAGAATGTATACGAGAAAGAGACTCACATTTTGAATCTCCTATTATTCAATATTGTTTGGA